TATATGTATTTCTGCTCACAAGGCGAGACGAGTAATTGATCAAATTCGTGGGCGTTCCTATGAAGAAACACTTATGATACTAGAACTCATGCCTTATCGAGCATGTTATGACATTTTAAAATTGGTTTATTCTGCAGCAGCAAATGCTAATCACAATAAGGGTTTTAATGAACCAAGTTTAATCATTAGTAAAGCTGAAGTCAACGAGGGCACGACTGTGAAAAAATTAAAACCCCGAGCTCGAGGGAGGAGTTATCCGATAAGAAGATCCACCTGTCATATAACTATTGTGTTGAAAGATATATCTGTAGATGAACAACTAGAAAGAGATAAAAGGAAAAAGAGCTGAAGAATATTTAAAGAAAGAATATTCTATATTAGAAAAACTACAAATACGCTATATTATGTTATGCTTAAAAAACCCGAACGGATAAAAAAAAAAAAAGAAAACACACCGATATGACGTTTCACGATATATATAGTAGTGGGGGACTATGGGACAAAAAATAAATCCACTTGGTTTCAGACTTGGTGCAACCCAAGGTCATCATTCTCTTTGGTTTGCACAACCAAAAAATTATTCCGAGGATCTACAAGAAGATCAAAAAATACGAGACTGTATCAAAAATTATGTACAAAAAAATCTGAAAATACCCTCTAATGTCGAGGGAATTGCACGTATCGAGATTCAAAAAAGAATTGATTTGATTCAAGTCATAATCTATATGGGATTCCCCAAGTTATTAATAGAAGACAGGACTCGCAAAATCGAAGAATTACAGTTCAATGTACAAAAAGAACTCAATTGTGTAAACCGAAAACTCAACATTACTATTACAAGAATTGTAAACCCCTATGGGCACCCCAATATTCTTGCGGAATTTATAGCCGGACAATTAAAAAATAGAGTTTCATTTCGCAAAGCAATGAAAAAAGCGATTGAATTAACTGAGCAGGCGGGTACAAAAGGAATTCAAGTACAAATTGCAGGTCGTATAGACGGAAAAGAAATTGCACGTGTAGAATGGATCAGAGAAGGTCGGGTTCCTCTACAAACCATTCGAGCCAAAATAGATTATTGTTCCTACGCAGTTCGAACTATCTATGGGGTATTAGGTATAAAAATTTGGATATTTGTAGACGAAAAATAATAAGAATTTACTTGACTTATATTTAGTTCTATTTCTTGATAAAAAAAAAATCAACAATTCTATAAGGTTCAATAAAAATTCGATTAATCATTTGATATAATTGCTATGCTTAGTGTGTGACTCGTTGGTTTTTTAGGATTAGAATTCAAAAAAATGGAACAACCCGGAGTACGAACTAATAACTATAGAACTAATCTAATAACTATAGAACTAATAACCAACCCATCGCTTCGCATTATCTGGATATAAAGAAAGAAAGAGCCAGTCAAAATATGATATATAGGATATATAAGTCATATCATTGTAGCAACTGAAATCTTTTTTGCATAAACAAAAAAGAAAAACCAATCTGATTATGAGTTGTAAAGCAATAAAAGTATACAGATAAATGGAAGGGTGAGAGAAAGATAGAAAAAGGATATCAACGATATATGATTCCAATATGTACGGTCTATGAGTCATCTCATAAAAAGGAATGTAATAGAGCATCAATACTGATTGATCCCCAATTAGGCAAATACGTGGATAAAACCACAAATCAAGAGCCCCGAGCCAATAAAGACTGAGAAGATTGACTCAAAAACAAATTTCATTCAAATTTCATTAAGGGCTCCATTGTAGAATTCAGACCTAACCATTACTTGAGAGGTGGTGGGAACGACAGAACCTGTGAATGCATAGGATTCTATTGAAAACGAATCCTAATGATTCAGTGGGTAGGATGGCGGAACGAACCAGAATTCAATTTTGTTTTTGAAAGGTCATGTCATAGACTAATCTTACAACTGAATATTGAAAGAGTAAATATTCGCCCGCGAATTTTTTTTTTTTTTTTGAAATGGGAGTAAATTCGAAATAAAAGTCAAAATAAAATAAAGATTCATTGTAACATTATACCTAAATGACATTATCTATAAATAGAATACGGGGTTAATTATAGATCAAATCAAAAGATAAAAAAAAAATTCTATTAAATGAAATTTCAAAGAATCCCCCGATTCAGTATATTATTCACCATGTCTTTTATTTTTAATCGTTTAATTCGCGAGGAGCTGGATGAGAAGAAATTCTCATGTCCGGTTCTGTAGTAGAGATGGGTGGAATTGATAAACAACCATCAACTATAACCCCAAAAGAACCAGATTCCGTAAACAACATAGAGGAAGAATGAAAGGAATATCTTATCGAGGTAATCGTATTTGCTTTGGTAGATATGCTCTTCAAGCACTTGAACCCGCTTGGATCACGTCTAGACAAATAGAAGCGGGGCGACGAGCAATGACACGAAATGCACGCCGCGGTGGAAAAATCTGGGTACGTATATTTCCAGACAAACCAGTTACAGTAAGACCTACAGAAACACGTATGGGTTCGGGGAAGGGATCTCCCGAATATTGGGTAGCTGTTGTTAAACCCGGCAGAATACTTTATGAAATGAGCGGGGTGGCAGAAAATATAGCTAGAAGGGCTATTTCAATAGCGGCATCAAAAATGCCTATACGAACTCGATTTATTCTTTCGGTATAGGATTAGGATAGGGATGTAGAATAAAAGGAAAGAGTTTTTTTGATAAATTTTTGATAAAAAAACAATTGTAGGTTTCTTGTTTTGAACAAACAATATTGCTTTTTTTTCACCCTTTACATTTTTAAACACAAAACCAATAAAAAAAAGATATGATTCAACCTCAAACCCATTTGAATGTAGCGGATAACAGCGGGGCCCGCGAATTGATGTGTATTCGAATCATAGGAGCTAGTAATCGACGATATGCTCATATTGGTGACGTTATTGTTGCTGTAATCAAAGAAGCAGTACCAAATACACCTTTAGAAAGATCAGAAGTGATCCGAGCTGTAATTGTACGTACCTGTAAAGAACTCAAACGCGACAACGGTATAATAATACGATATGATGACAATGCGGCAGTTGTTATTGATCAAGAAGGAAATCCAAAGGGAACCCGGATTTTTGGCGCGATCCCCCGGGAATTAAGACAATTAAATTTCACGAAAATCGTTTCATTAGCACCTGAAGTATTATAAGGGAATACCGTGATATAGTTTATAGTATTTGAATTGATTAATTTAATTTTAGTAGATTGTTTGTATATCACGTATATACCTTTTAAAATTCATAAATATTTATGAATTCAGAAAAAAAATAAAGAAATAGAGCATGTTGATTATATCAAAATTCGGGGGCAACAATAATCTTAGTTTATCATGAGTAAAGACACTATTGCTGACATAATAACCTCTATACGAAATGCTGACATGAATGAAAAAAGAACAGTGCGAATACCCTCTACTAACATCACTGAAAATATTGTTAAAATTCTTTTACGAGAAGGCTTTATTGAAAACGTGAGAAAACATCAGGAAAGCACTAAATATTTTTTGGTTTTAACCCTACGACATAGGAGAAATAGGAAAGGACCATATAGAACTGTTTTAAATTTAAAACGGATCAGCCGGCCCGGTCTACGAATCTATTCTAACTATCAACGAATTCCGAGAATTTTAGGCGGAATGGGTATTGTAATTCTTTCTACTTCTCGAGGGGTAATGACAGACCGAGAGGCTCGAATAGAAGGAATCGGCGGGGAAATTTTGTGTTATATATGGTAATCTTTCTGATAGCCAAATTATGTGCGGAACTTGCATATTTGTGATAAAAAGGGGCAGCTTTCGAATATTATGTCTCTTTGACTAGTTTCAGTAAATAAAAATTCTAGTAAGTTAGTATGATTCAACTAAAAGGCATATAATTTGTATATTCATTGTATATTCAAAAGTAAAGACTCAAATAATTAGATGGTTTTTTGATTGCAACATTCTTTCGTATGGATACAATTCGAAGTTAAAAATTTTAAGAAACTCATTTTCTTCCAATTCCAATTAAGTAGATTCAGAATTAAGAAAAGGGGTGACAAATATGAAAATAAGGGCCTCCGTTCGTAAAATTTGTGAAAAATGTCGATTGATCCGTAGGCGGGGACGAATTATAGTAATTTGCTCTAACCCGAGACATAAACAAAGACAAGGATAATCTTTTTAAACCAAAAAGGGACTCCCGAAATCTAAAGGACCTGATGTACAGATGTACAAAAAAATAAGTAAAAACCAGGATCCGTTTGGATATGAAATGGATATATCCATATATCTCTGACTTATATTTATGAGATGATAAAATATGGCAAAACCTATACAAAAAATCGGTTCACGTAGAAATAGACGTATTGGTTCACGTAAGAATGTGCGTAGAATACCAAAGGGAGTTATTCATGTTCAAGCAAGTTTTAACAATACCATTGTTACGGTTACAGATGTACGGGGTCGAGTAATTTCTTGGTCCTCCGCCGGTACTTGTGGATTCAAGGGTACAAGAAGAGGGACACCATTTGCCGCTCAAACCGCAGCGGGAAATGCTATTCGGACAGTGGTGGATCAAGGTATGCAACGAGCAGAAGTCATGATAAAGGGCCCGGGTCTTGGGAGAGATGCGGCACTAAGAGCTATTCGTAGAAGTGGCATACTATTAAGTTTCATACGGGATGTAACCCCTATGCCACATAATGGCTGTAGGCCCCCCAAAAAAAGACGTGTGTAAACATTGAAGAGATTTCAAGAGAAATAAATAATTCAATGATTTGATCAAATAATATTACTATGGTTCGAGAGAAAGTAACAGTATCTACTCGGACACTACAGTGGAAGTGTGTTGAATCAAGAGCAGACAGTAAGCGTCTTTGTTATGGACGCTTTATTCTGGCCCCACTTATGAAAGGCCAAGCCGATACAATAGGCATCGCGCTGCGAAGAGCTTTACTCGGAGAAATAGAAGGAA